TCTATTTCTAGTGGCGAGAATCCGGAGGAAAGGTCTTTTTTTTCTACCGAGCTAAACGAATATGTTGATGGCTATAGTAAACCAAAGTCATCATTTTATAGCTATTTTGCTTCCATTTTCCCTCGACAAATAAAATAAAAAATAGAAGATTTAGTTACGATTAGAAATTTTGTTTACTTTCCTTATCCATGGATCTTTTACTCATACTCATTCAATTGGAAATATTGATCCAATTCAAAAAAAATTCTGTTTCGTAATTTCCTAATCCAAATTTCAATTTGGATAAAAATCAGGAGAATGTGGGTTTGTCCTCGAATTTGTCATTGTGAGGTAAAGGGTTAAATCCTTTTTAAGAAATGGAGTTTTTGTTCGGAATACAAAAAAAACCGAAGGACCCCTTAACTATTAGGGGATTCATATAACGAATCTCACTTTTACCACTAAACTATACCCGCTACAATGTCATTATTGTATAGAAATGGGTTTTTGTCGAACAACAAAGAATTGTGGCAGTATCCGCAAAACTCATGAAACTTAGAGTGTTGCTGCCTTTTGTCAGGTGACTCTAAATTATTTTTTTAATAATTTAATAAATAATAAAAATTAATATTAATAATTTAATAGATAAAATAAATAAAATAAATAACCTGTTCGATCTTTTTTTGCTGGAGGGTTTTGGACCGATTAGGGTTCGCTAAAATAACTTAAGTTATACCAAAAAACTACCTGATGCAAGAATCCACGGTTAAAAAAAGGAACCCCCTTTTTCATTTTTCACGTAAAGAATTTTTTAAACAAAAAGGAGAGGATCTTTTTAATTATCCGTTGCTTTTTTTTACGTTCGAGTTTTAGGAATTAGTTCCAACTATATTTAGTACAAAAAAATGAATAGTCCCTTTTAGACTAAAGTATTTTGAAAAGAAAAGGCCCGGCTAGGTACTAACCCGGCCAGGCCGTGGGAATCACAAAGCCCTTACTCTTACTTTAATAAAAAAAAAAAATAAAAAAAAGAGTGGGATTGTGGTTAAACGTTCTTTGGATTTAGATCTATATAATCACGGAAAAATACAGAAGAAATAATCTTTTCAATCCCTACCTTATACATGTTAAGTAATATAAGATAGTACTTATTCTTTTTCAATTGGAGAGATGGCTGAGTGGACTAAAGCGTCGGATTGCTAATCCGTTGTACGAGTGATTCGTACCGAGGGTTCGAATCCCTCTCTTTCCGTTTCTGTTGAATTTATCTTTTCGTTTTCGTTAATTTAATATTTATCGGAAAGTAAAACCCTTTTTATAGTAAACTTCCTAGTTATACGGAATAAATCGAACAAAATTCTAAGTCTAAGAAAATCTTAAAATAAAGCAAAAGAAAGGAAAAAGTCTTTTCCTATTTTTTTATTCTTCTCGTCCAGGATTACGTCCTGGATCATTAGATAGGAAGCCGAAGATGAAGAGAGAAACAAAGAATATAACTACTGTGTAAACGAAGAGTTTGAGAGTAAGCATTACACAATCTCCAATATCATTTTTTTTGTAAAAAGAGAATAGATTCGCCATTTTTATACCACATATCCTAACTATTTTGATCCTAAGAAATGAAATAGTAAAAAAAAAAACTTTTTCAGAAATAGAAATTCAGTTGTAATATTTTGGAAGAAGACTTTTTTATTACCAAAAGTGTCTTTAATCTCCAAAACAAAAATGAATTATTTTTGGGTAACCCACTAGAGTTTTTCACCGGAAACGGGTGAGAATGCAGAAATGAGGTGATCCAGATTTAGTACAACTATTTCAATTTGCACCAAGAGCTCAAGCTCAGCCCTATCTGATCTTATCAATTATTCGAATTTTTTATCGAATAAAGCATGCATTTTTCTAGGATAGTTTTTTCGAGAACAGCCTTAAATCTCTCAGCGAAAGCTTACAGCAGCTTGCCAAACAAAGGCTAAGAGAAAAAATAGCAGAGGTATAACTGGCATAAGATCTACAATTGGATTTAAAAAGGCGTAGGCCTCGGGTAATTTGGCAAATACAAAATGAATCGAATAAAGGTCAGAATTAAGACAGATACCGCTCAAATTGAAGATATTAAGCATAACATTTATTGTTCTTGGAGATAATTGCTTTTTGATTGAGTTGTTGATATAAGGGAAAGTGGCGAAAGTAAAATAGACTTAAAAACCCTTCTTTTTCTTTGAACTTACCCAATCAAAAATCCTTCTATTTTCAATTCAAAATAGAAGAAATTCTAATTTCATACAATATCTTATATCTTAATTAAATTAGATGTAATGATCAATCCATTTTTATATACTTCTATATCGATGTGTGTTCAAAATTATCGATTCCAGAGAAATTTTGGATGGAATTGACGAACAACCACTACTGACAGTAGTGTTTATTAGTGAAGAATATAAATAGAAGTGGGGCGTGGCCAAGTGGTAAGGCAACGGGTTTTGGTCCCGCTATCCGGAGGTTCGAATCCTTCCGTCCCAGAGGATATGGATTATATGCGAATAACGAAATATTTTTTTGCAAACGCTAGCCTATTCTATTGGATAGAATTGGATTCGTCTTTCAATTTTTTACTACTACTAAAATACTAATTATTTTCTGAACCAGATCTTTTTTACAAACTTAATTGAATTCAAATGACACAGATATATATCGAAAATTTTTTTATTCAGCAGGTATAACTAAGATAGATCATACTAGTTTGAATAAAAAAAAGAAGTTATAGAACCGGTTCATCCTAGGAACATGTTCTTTCGTATTCCTACTGAAGGTAAGCACTTCGAAAAATTGTACCTGTCAGATCCTTTAATTTACAGGGATATATCACTTAATTAGAAAGAAATTTTAAATCTAAACTAAACAAAAGGGATTTCTTGGTAGTAATTGAATTCAATCAAGGGTATTTTTTTAGACACGATTCTAGTAGGGTAAAAAACTAGGAATAAGAAACTTAATCCGAATCCTTTTTTATACCGAGACTAGCTCACCTATTGCATCTCAGAAATCAGAAAAGGCCCGTTTTTATTTATGCTTCATGATCTCCAGAACGACAAGTATCCACTTTAATTTTAATAACGTTATCTATTTGCCAAACCTCATTAATAAAGGATCAAGTAAATTACATACGTAACAGATGTTTTTTCTTTTACTTTGAACCAGCTTTTTCTTTTTAGGTAGTTCCGTTTTTGCTCTAATTTCAAAAATGAATTAATAATTATAATTGTAAATCTCGATAACAATTTTGAGAAGAAGTTATTCGTACATTCTAGTTACTTTATGGAAGATTCTATAAAATGAACTTTCAAGTGGGGACTTCCATGAATTGTTCTATTTCAGTAACAACAGTTTTTTTCTTTTTGTGACAAATGTTTGTGAACCTTTTAATTGAAATAGTTAATCCATAATTAAGAATTAAGTTGACAGTTCTTTTTCTTTAACTTCGTAACAAATAAATATGGAAATCCTGTACTGGTTCCATTTTTATTTCGTTAATCAGATTAATAAGGAAGAAAAATTGTCCACAGATATCACTCCTTTTTCCACTTCATAAAAAGCTGGAATTTTTGTGTTTTTTTTTTTACTTAACTCTTTCTATCGTTGGTTGAAATAGAAAAGAAGGACAGAACGATGGATTTTTCTATTTTAGGATAGGGGAAAATACTTTATTCAACTAATGATGTCGAAGTAGGAAATGAATTTTCAAAATTTTCCATGATTTCCTCTGAGTTCTCAGTACTCGAAGATGCAGATTCATTAAAAAGACCTCGTTTATTCATGTTATTTCTATTCGATTTTTTTTTTAGAATTCTATTCTTCTATAAATTATATAAAAATAATCCAATATTTTTTTTTTAATTTAATACAATAAAATTGGGGAGTTAAATATTAAATAGGGGATTTAAGTTGAATTCTTAGTGCGGACGTTCTTCGAAACGAATTTCGCCATCCATATAAATGTAAAATACATTACTATATACGGAGTACTGCCCAAACCAATGACTACTCATGATTTCATTTCTAACCTATAGGATGTTATGGTAAAACTTCGTTTGAAACGATGTGGTAGAAAGCAACGTGCGACTTGAAGGACATGATCAGCTGTGGATTCTTACATCCGTCATTTTCGATAGCAATGAAAGTGCCCTTGGCTCGACATCTTTTGGTCTGTTCTATTACTCTCGATTGTAATTCAAATAGTACATAATATGATGGAGCTCGAGTATAAAATAGTGATTGATTTCTCTGGGGCAAGGATCTAGGGTGAGTGCCAATGAATAAGTTGGAACAACTTCGTAAGTGTATCTTCAAAATAGAAATCAAAAGGATCAAATTCGAACACGTTTCAAACCCGTTTTTTCGAGTTGCTAGAACTCTTTTGATTCAAAGTGTATAAAGCGGGAATCAAGCATTCGCCTGATTCTTTGATATAAGAAATCATACAAAAAGGGTATGTTGCTGCCATTTTGAAATGATTAAGGATCACCGAAGTAATGTCTAAACCCAAGGATTCAAAGCAAAGATAAAAGATCGTGGAACAAGAAAAGACCTTTTTCAATTGTCTTAATAACTAGAGAAGAATAAAAAACTTCTAAACGGGACAGAAAGGAGTTAGAGACCGCTCAATAATGAAAATGCCTAAGGTCGTTCTTTGAACTATTTGAGAGTTTTCTAACTTGAGTTAGGAGTACAAGTGCCCTTTGTTTTTTTAGAACCAGGAAAGGGCTTTATTTTGATTCGACTTTTTGAATGGTTTTAGGGATCCACTTGGCATTCAAATTCTAGAATTTCAAATCATTTTTTCTTGAGCCGTACGAGGGGAAAACTTCTTATACGGTTCTAGGGGGGGTATTACATCTATCCCAATGAGCCGTTTATCGAATTGTTGCAATTGATGTTCGAGCCCGACGAGAAGGACGAGATCTTCGTAAAGTGGGTTTTTATGATCCGATAAGGAATCAAACCCAGTTAAATGTTCCTGCTAT